AATCAGTACTGAACATCCCTCCTGTAATAGTACAGGCTCCCATAGCAATGACGTATTTTGGTTCAGGCATTTGCTCATATAATCTCACTAAAGAGGGAGCCATTTTCATTGTGACTGTGCCGGCTGTTAAAATTAGGTCCGCTTGCCTAGGACTTGATCTTGGTACCAACCCATAACGATCAAAGTCGAATCGCGAGCCTATTAATGAAGCAAATTCAATGAAACAGCAGCTGGTACCATATAGAAGCGGCCATAAACTGGAGAGTCTTGACCAATTCGAAAGATCATTCGATGTAGTTGAAATAACTGAATTGGGGGTTGTTTGGTCAAGTAACGGAAACTCAATCAAATTCATAACTGTCTCAATGTAATTTTTTCCTTCCTTTTTTTTTTTATTGTCTGAATACTCAGTTAAGACCATTCCAACGCTCCCTTTCGCCATGCATAAACTGAACCCACAATTGGGATAAGCACGAAAATTAAAGCTTCGATAAATACAGATACACCCAATACATCGAAACTCATTGCCCATGGATAAAGAAAGACCGTTTCAACATCAAAAACAACAAAAACTAGAGCAAACATGTAATAGCGGATTCGGAATTGTAACCAAGCGTCTCCCATAGGTTCTATGCCCGATTCATAACTAGAGAGCTTCTCTGGTCCTTTACTAACCGGGGCTAAAACTCCTGAAATTACAAATGCCAAGATAGGAATAACGCTTGATATTATTAGAAATGCCCATAAAATATCATATTCGTGAAGCAGAAACATAAATGTACTCCTATTAATGTGGAATATGCTTAATTATTCTAGTTGGCATTGTCAATTCATCCAGAACTTGTTTTCCTAGGTGAAACAAGAATTTTTTTTAATCAAATCAAAGTGTATAGTTCAGAGTTTGTTTGCTGCGTGGCATGTCTTGTTTAGAGATTCATCCAACGGAATCGGGATTCCGTTTTTGATTTTGATTCTATTTAGATATGGTGTAGAAATAAGGCGCTCTTACACAAACAAAACTCTCTCACTTTGTCTCGCTTTCTCTATTCTCTATAAAAAAATAGATATAAGATTAAAAAATATTAAATAAAAAAATTCTAAATAATAAAAATAATTTAATTAAATACTAAAATATACTAATCTAACCTAATAGAATATTCTATTACTAATGTATTCTAATGAATAGTAATACTATAACTATGTTTCATAATTCTGAAACGTAATACTATGTTTTTGTTTTTTTCTTGATATTTCCTTATATTTATTTCTTTGTATTTTATATTTAGAAATATATATTTCTTATATAAATTATATGTAAATATATAATTTATGTAATGTATAAATAATAAAATGAAATAAGATAATGAAATATTATCAAAAAATAATATCAAACATAACATAGTTATTATCAAAACCAATAATTTTGGGGGGGGGGGTAAAAAATGTCTAGGGATTTCTAACATATTCGAAGTATTCTTTTCATTAAAATCCAGGTAAAGGATCGTCGTTGTTTCTATTGATTTTATACAAATACAAATACGTAAACACAATCTAATGCATCGAACTATTATATTTTCTTTCTTTTTCTTGTCCTAGATTTGACACATACTGATCTGATTAGATCCATTGGAATGAATTATTGTTTTTATTTTCAGGTACCTATGTATTTACATGAATATGTGGTAATGCTTTCATTTCATTTCTATGAAACAACCAATGGTCTGGTCTGTCCAGTCTATAAACAAGTACTAATGAGGAAATGAAAACTATACTAAACAAAAATAGAATGTCTATACAAAAATAGACAAATAGAATGTATTAGGGCTATACGGACTCGAACCGTAGACCTTCTCGGTAAAACAGATCAAACTGATTATTATCGAAATGATTCGAACTGTTTCAAAGACCCAACATGCATTTTGTTTGTTGCATTGGGCTCTTTCATCAACTGATGTAAAGATCAGTTAGTCCACCATATTTTTTCTTTACAGGAAGATAATGAGCTGGCTCCATGTGCTCTGATTCATTATTTGTATTCAGATCTAGTAGCAATACCAAAGTGTTTCAAAGAAGGGTTACCTTGACTTAGGTCTGCCTTCGGCTTAGATCAACCTAAGTTAAATGGAGTCTCTATCGTTCCGCTGCAAGAGTCGAATATGAGACTTCATACACCTTAAAGTTCATAGGATGAAAGGAGGTTTTTTTGAAGCCCTTATACTCATTATGCCTAGCATTGAATGGGCTGGGTATTTACCTTATCAACTATCAAATCAATGACGGGTTCTATTTGATTTGGCACCTAAATTCGCACCAAAATCGGACCGAACCAAATATTTGTCATGCTATTGTTCTCTCGAATCTATGGAGTAAGACATTGATTTTTCAATAAGATCAACTATGTTCATTGCATAATAAGCTCCCTTGAAAAGCATTGGCGCACGTGTAAACGAGGTGCTCTACCTAACTGAGCTATAGCCCTTGTCATAGATATCTTAACATATAGATAATTTCTTGTCAAGATGGATATTTCCTAATCTCACATGATAACTCTTTGATCCGTTTACTGTTAACAGATTGGTATTGCTTAGAAATTATATTCTATCTATAATCCCCGAGGTGATGGGTCTTCTTTTGCGGTGATAAATTACCTACTTAACTCAGTGGTTAGAGTATTGCTTTCATACGGCAGGAGTCATTGGTTCAAATCCAATAGTAGGTAGAACTTATTAGATACCGGAGTCAATGCAATGGTATCTAATAAGTTTTTCTACCCATCCTCCTTTTTTCGTTGTATCAGATTAGACTTGATTGTCTTCAATTGGCAGAATCTAAATGTGGTGTATAAAAAAGAACTTCTAAAAAACTTCTTTTGATTATTTTGATGTATTGACTAGTAGGAAATAACATTGACAGCCTCTACTCGTGTCCTAGCTCGTCTGAGAGCTAGATTCGCTTCAATCACCTGTCTCTTACCCTCAGCTCTACTCAAGTTAGCTTCAGCTATTTTAAGAGTTTGTTGAGCTTCTTGCGGATCAATGTCAGTACTCATCTCCGCATCATTTCCTAAAATGGTGATCTCATTATTCCCTATTCTAGCAAAACCACCCATCAGAGCCACCGTTAACCATTGGTCGTTGAGGCGTATTCTCAAAAGACCTATATCTACAGCCGTGGCAATAGGGGCGTGGTTCGGTAATACACCAATTTGGCCACTATTTGTAGATAAAATGATTTCTTTCACTTCTGAATCCCAAATAATTCGATTAGGAGTCAGTACACAAAGATTTAAGGTCATTTCTTCAAATTGCTCTCCACTTCTAAGTTCATAGCTTTCGCGGTAGCTTCATCGATGTTACCCACCAAATAAAAAGCCTGCTCGGGCAGACCATCTAATTCTCCGGAAAGGATCAGTTGAAACCCCCTAATTGTTTCTGCAAGACCAACATATTTTCCTGGAGAACCAGTAAATACTTCTGCCACGAAGAAGGGTTGTGATAAGAAACGCTCAATTTTTCGTGCTCTTGCTACAGTTAAACGATCCTCCTCGGATAATTCGTCCAACCCAAGAATAGCTATAATGTCCTGAAGTTCTTTGTAACGTTGTGAAGTTTGCTTAACTCTTTGCGCAGTTTCATAATGTTCCTCGCCAACGATCCGAGGTTGTAACATAGTTGACGTTGAATCTAAAGGATCTACTGCTGGATAAATACCCTTGGCAGCTAATCCTCTTGATAGTACGGTAGTAGCATCTAAATGTGCAAATGTAGTGGCAGGAGCAGGGTCGGTCAAATCGTCCGCAGGTACATAAACTGCTTGGATCGAAGTTATAGATCCCTCTTTGGTAGAAGTAATTCTTTCTTGCAAAGAACCCATTTCTGTACTAAGGGTAGGTTGATAACCCACTGCAGAAGGCATTCTCCCTAATAATGCGGATACTTCTGATCCTGCTTGGACAAAACGAAAGATATTGTCGATGAATAGAAGCACATCTTGTTCATTAACATCCCGGAAATATTCTGCCATAGTTAGGGCAGTCAAACCAACTCTCATACGAGCTCCCGGCGGTTCATTCATTTGACCATAGACTAAAGCTACTTTTGATTCTGCAAGATTTTTTTCATTAATTACTCCGGATTCTTTCATTTCCATGTAAAGATCATTTCCTTCACGAGTACGCTCTCCTACTCCGCCAAATACGGATACGCCTCCATGAGCTTTGGCAATGTTGTTGATCAATTCCATGATGAGTACTGTTTTACCTACTCCAGCTCCCCCAAATAGTCCGATTTTTCCTCCACGGCGATAAGGAGCTAAAAGATCTACCACCTTAATACCTGTTTCAAAGATTGATAATTTCGTATCTAACTGTATAAAGGCAGGCGCAGATCTATGAATAGGAGATGTTGTGCGAGTATCTACAGGACCTAAATTATCAACAGGCTCTCCAAGAACGTTGAAGATTCGCCCGAGAGTAGCTCCGCCGACTGGAACACTTAGAGGAGCTCCCGTGTCAATCACTTCCATTCCTCTCATCAGCCCATCTGTAGCACTCATAGCTACAGCTCTAACTCGATTATTTCCTAATAATTGTTGTACCTCACAAGTCACATTAATTTGCTGACCGACAGTATCTCGACCCTTAACTACCAAAGCGTTATAAATATTAGGCATTTTGCCCGGGGGAAAAACGACATCCAGTACTGGGCCAATAATTTGAGCGATACGCCCTAGTTTTTTTTCTTCAAGTGTGGAAACCGCAGGGCTAGAAGTAGTAGGATTGATTCTCATAATTATAATAAAGTGAAATATGTCGAAATCCTTTTTGGAATAATACCAAATCGAAAATAAATGTCCGATAGCAAGTTGATCAGTTAATTCAATAAGAGATAAATGGGAGATAGCACTCGATTTAGTTGGTACCGCCCAACCGAATCCGATTCAATCGTTTACTCATTCAATGAGTAAATTTTCAAGTTCAGCCAATCCTTTTTTTCAAAAAA